GACCTTTCCTCTGGGAATGCCTTTCGGGATCCCTTTTCGGATTCGAATCGAAAATACCTTCTCCTGTTCCTTTTATAATTATTATTAGATAGTAAAGGAGTTTTAAAAGAAAAACCCGACGCCCCGCGCGCCCGAAGGGGGGAGCGCTTCCCCCGGAGTTATACAGTTTTTGCCCCGGGACCCTAAGGGTCCCCCTCTTGTAGGTATTTACTTATTTTTGTTGTATTAAAGTTTTTAAAAACAATATCTTTTTGCCAGTTCGCTTTTTAGTAAAAAGGGGGGCGCGAAGGCGCCCCCGCAAAAAGGACCGGTGCCGAAGGCGCCCCGGCCCAACAAAAGGGGCCCAACAAAACATTTTGTTGGGCCGCTTTGTTGGGGCCCTTTTCTGGTTTTTATTTGGATTTTACTAAAATATTATATCCAAAAAGAAAAGAACTTTGGGCGGATCCTATGGATCCTGGTTTCCGAGCGCGGGGGGGGGGCGCCTTCGGCGCCCCCCCCGGGCAGCCTACGGCGCCGTCCCCATTTGTTTTTGGTAGATTTTGGATTGGAAAGGGAGAATCCTACGGATTCCCCGAAAAGAGGGTATTTAAAATGCGAATCCGGAGGATCCGGGGGCGCCTACTGCGGGCGCCCCGTACTATAGTGCAAGAAAAAATAAGGAATTTTGGATAACTTCTAAAATAAAAGCAGGGCAAATACCTATGAAAAAAGCTAAAAGGATCATAGAAGCTGTTATATAAAATTCTCTTCTATTTACATCTCTAGCAAAAGTTATCAGATTTGATGGTCCTCCAAATGTTATTCTATTTGCAAAATAAAATGAATAAACTGCAGATAATATAACACCAGAACAAACAAAAAAACCAACTATAGGGTTTCAATTAAAACTGGATAAAATAGATAAATATTCTCCAACAAAACCACCACTTGGCGGTGCAGCTACATTAGCAAGAGAAGTCATTATCATAATAGTTGCTCAGATTGGCATAGAAATTGATAAACCTCTATAGTATTTAATTAATCTGGTATGATGTCGATCATATAAAATAGTGACAAGAATAAATAATAAAGAGCTAACAATCCCATGTGCTAACATAATAAAAATAGAACCTGTTAAACCAATAATGTCGTGAGTGACTAACGTTATTGAAGCTAAACCCATATGAGCAACAGATGAATAGGCAACAAGTCTTTTAACATCAATTTGACGACAAGTTCCAAAAGACCCATAAACTATTCCTATAATTCCCATCGCTATAATCGCAGGAGCTAAATTTTGAGCACCCAATGGTAAAATAGGTCAAGATAATCTAACTAAACCATAACCACCTAATTTTAACAAAATTCCTGCTAATAATACAGAACCTGCTACAGGGGCCTCAACATGTGCTTTTGGTAGTCATATATGGAAAGGAAAAATCGGTATTTTTACTGCCATTGCTAAAAATATCCCCAAAAACAGCCATTTTTGCATATTCTCCGGAACAATGAAATTAGAACTTACAAGTGTTAAATAATCTGTTGTTCCATGTATATTATATAAACTAAATAAACATAATAACATTATGACTGAACCTATTAAGGTATAAAAAAAAAAATAATATGCAGCTTGCATTTTTTCTTCTCTTGATCCCCATATTCCTAATATTAAATACATTGGAATTAATACTCCTTCAAATAAAATATAAAACCAAAATATATCTAATACAGAAAATACTGCATATAATAAAAATTCTAATACTAACATACAAATTAGAAAACTTTTTACTAAATATTTTATTGAATTTCAACTAATTAAAATAGAACAAGGAACTATAAAAGCAGTTAAAATTAAAAAATAAATGGATACACCATCTACTGCAAAAACTAAAGGACCCCCCATTATAATTGGTAAAATTGGCCCAACAAAATGTTTTGTTGGGGTCCTTTCTGGTCCTTCTATCCAATCAATTTTCATCAAAGGGGTTAATCCCCCTTCTTGATCTATTGATAATCATAATATAATAATACCAATTAAGGAGATAAAAGATCAAAATAAAGCAATTCTTTTAAGGGAGCCGGAGGATCCTCTGATAGATCCCCTTATGGTTCCTGCTACCAATAAATGAAAAACACCCATAAAAGGGGGAAGGAATAATAGTGTTGATAGTATTCAATTCATTCTTCTTATATCTTCCTTTGAGGGGGCCAGAAAGGGGGGCGAATCCGTAGGATTCCCCCCGCGGGTCGATATCTAAGCTATCACTTCTTAGAGTTGTTTCGCGTAAAGTCTCTGAGGTTACAATAACACCTAGCAAACAAAAAGAATTCAAAAGGGGGGCGCCGAAGGCGCCCCCGGGGGGGCCCCGCGTTCTCAGCCTTGCCCCCCTATTTCCGAGGGTCCCTCCTATGTAATTCCGATCTGCTCTACTTTTCTTTTTTTGACGGCGGGCCCCGAAAGAGAACTCTTTGGTCTCTAATAGTGTTTTTTGGTTACCTGCTAATAGTCCCCTTTCTCTAAAAAGAAACGGGGGGGTAAAAAGAAACGGGGGGGGGAGCGAGCCCTCTGGGCTCCCCCTCCCCCCCCGTTTTTTCTTTTGAATTCCTGGCCAGATACGGCCGGGGATTTTTCAGCATATAGCGAAATTAATTGTAAATAGGAAGGCGCCATAGGCGCCGCTGCCCTTTTGTTGGGCCAGTTTAAAAAGGGGCTTGGAGGGGGGGCGCCCCCCCTCGGCTATAACAAACCTCTGGATGCAGGTCTTACCCGCGTAGTTTGGACTTTATCTTTTATCTAGTAATGAAAATAATTAAAAAAGAAGAAACATAAACAAGAAAATATTAAGAATCCCTTTTAAATAGTAAAAAATCTTTTATTCTTTTTTTATTTCTATTTGTTAAAGGTGTAGAAGTTATTTTCCTCTCCATACTAGCAAAAAAGATTTTAGATCATTTTAAAAATTCTATTCTTTTTTTTGTTTTTAATTTATCACGTCCAAGAATTTTTATTAATTTTATTAAAAAGTTTTTATTGGAGAGTATATAAATAAAAGATTTTTTTCGTTGTAAGGACATTAAAGACGTAGAATTTTGTAAAAAAGGCGGAGAGGGGAGCCCAAAAGGCTCGCTAGGCAGCTCTTTTTTAATATTTAATAAAAAGGGCAAATAGTCGGTCTTCACTATGTGTCCTCCAAAATAGCTTTTTAAAATTAAAAGTGCTGTTTCGTTGTCGTGTCCGACGGAAATATTAAATTCCGGATCCCAGGGATCCCTTCAATTTGGATTTGTAAAAGGAGGGGTGCTATTAGGACACGCCCCGATCCCCACAGAAAAGTTGAAGGCGCGGGGACGCCTTAGGCGTCCCCTCCCCGACCCAAAACGTAGCGGGGAGGTGCTTAAAGGGGAGTTCCCCCCCTCCCTACTCCTTTTAAATCGTTTATGAAATATTTGAAAAGAACAAGTTGTTTCAAAAAACCCGGATAATCAAGCATCGAGATTAAAATTCCTAAAAAAGGACCGGCGCCGAAGGCGCCCCGGCCCAACAAAATGGCCCAACAAAGGGGGCGCCTTTGGCGCCCGGGTCCGCGGATCCTGCGGATCCGGGCCGATTTTGTTGGAGCCCTTTGCATTCGATAGTAGGGGTGGGAGGCCTAGTTCTAATATTTTGGGGGGCGCCGATTGCGCCCCCGACCCGTCCCTTTCGTTTATTCCAAGAGCCCCCTTTTCCATCATAAAGGAAACCAGGTTCCTTAGATGTGTTTTATTTGTTACATGGTATCTAACTGATCCTTTTCTATCGAATGTAATAGACCCAAATCCTAATTTTTTTCTTAAAAAATGACCAGTTGCACCTTCTTTTGGGCCTAAAATTAATTCAAATTCGATAAGGGGGGGGAATCCTAAGGAATGCATTCATGCATGAGATCCTTCTGATCCCGCCGTTGGCGCCGCCATTTTATATTTGGGCCCGGGCGCCAAAGGCGCCGCCTTTTGTTGGGCCAAATAGGAGGAAGAAAAAAGGAGTCATTGAATAAAAAAATAGCTGTTCGGAATTTGTAAGTGCGTCGGAAGAAGGGGGGAGCCCTTAGGGCTTTCCCCCCCGGGAAGCCCTTCTGGATCCCTCTCCCGCCATATGCCTTTTTTAGCGCCAGATATTTTAAATACGCCTGCACCTTCCATTAACCCTACGACTCATGATGAAAAAAAAGAAGGGTGGGGGGGGAGCCCAAAGGGCTCGCGCGGCCCCCCGAAAGAGATGAGACCGAAAAGGCGGGATCCAATGGATTTTTTGTTTGGTGTTCCAATTTGTTTATAATATTGAGTAAGATGGTAGGAAAAAGGAGCCAAAAGGACCCCTTTGTTTTCGTAGGGCGGGGAAGCATCATAGACAGCCCCTCCCTGTTTTGTTTTTTTCATTTTATAGATCTTCCACGTAAAGTCTCTGAGGATCTCAAAGGGGCGTCGGGGGAGGGGAACCCGGAGCCTTTAGGCTCCGCGCCCCGGCTGCCCTTTTAGATTTCCTGCGGATTTCCCTTTTGCTACTAAAAATTTTAGCAAAAATATGGAAGGTAAACTAACGGGGGCGCCTTCGGCGCCCCGGATCCGTAGGATCCGCCTTTCGGGGCCGGGGCGCCAAAGGCGCCGGGGCCCCCCTTTGCATATTAGACTATCTTTTATAGACCAAATAGGGTAAAGAGTTTTCCCGCATATAGTGAAACGCTTTTTTTATAAAGGCCATCCAAAATTTGACCAAAAAATCAAAATAAATGTTGATATAAAATAGGATCACCTCCTCCAGCAGGATCAAAAAAGGTTGTATTAAAATTTCTATCTGTTAATAACATTGTTATTGCTCCGGCTAATACGGGTAATGATAGTAATAATAATATTGCTGTTATAAAAACGGATCATACAAATAGAGGTATTCTACTCATAGTCATACCTGGTGTTCTCATATTCAAAATTGTTGTTATAAAATTCATAGCTCCTAAAATTGAAGATAACCCTGCTAAATGTAAACTAAATATGGCCATATCTACAGATCCTCCTGAATGGGCTTGTATTGAAGCTAAAGGTGGATAACATTAATGTTGGGCAACGGCTGTTGGACAAAAATAAACCTTTCGTTGGGGGTCCTCAGTACCCCGCGCCCGTAGGGCGCCCACTCCAACCCTTTTTCGAGTTGGATCGGACTATTCCTTTATCTTCTATTTTTATTAATAATCTTAAAAGGGAACAGAAAAAAAGAGGAGATGTTAAAGGCGTCGCTGGGGGAAGGGGGAATCCTACGGATGGAGCCCTTCTAGATTATTCAATTTAAAAGAAGATATTCTGCATTTAGTCTCTGAAGGGCCCATAGGGCCCTGGCGAGTAGTCCCCTTGTAAAAAGGATTTTTGCATGTGATCAAGGGGCAGGGGAGAGCCCTTTGGGGGTCCCCCCCCCGCATCTTTTTTGATTGAGGATGTTCTCGCATCGAGCAAAATTTGACAACGAGCTATTACTAACTCGGGCGGCCTTTTAACCGTCCACCCAGTACCTGCTCCTTGTTCTACTAAAGAAGAACCTAATAGTAAAAACAAAGCAGGAGGTAGCAGTCAAAAACTTATATTATTTAATCTTGGAAAAGCCATATCTGGGGCTCCTATCATTAAAGGTACAAATCAATTTCCAAATCCACCTATCATTGTAGGCATAACTAAGAAAAATATCATTACAAATGCATGTGCTGTTACTATTACATTATATAAATGATCATCTCCTAACATTGATCCTGGTGAAGATAATTCTAATCTAATCAACATACTAAAAGCAGTACCTATCGCTCCGGATAAGGCACCAAAAACTAAATATAATGATCCTATATCTTTGTGATTACAACTGAAAAACCATCTCACAAATGAAGTCATTTTTCTTTTTCGGGGCGCCCCGGCGCCTTTGGCGCCCCGGCCCCCGGATCCTTCGGATCCGCCTTTCGGGGGCCATAGGGTCCCGCCCCCCTTTGGCCCCTAAGGAGAATTGAACTCCTACTAGCTGAATGAAAATCAATTGTCCTACCATTAGACTATAGGGACGGGAGAGTAGAGGAAAAAAGAAGGGAAAAAGAAAATGGGGGGAAGGGCAAGGGCTCCCCCCAAAGATGATAAAAAGATTCCATTCTTATTTTGGGGGATCCCTGGGATCCTAAAGAGGGGGGAATCCTACAGATTCCTCGTTTTATGTCCTAAACATCTTCCCTCCCTATTCAATCTATATATTTAGATAATGATACAGCTTCTACTACTATTGGCATAAAACTGTGATTTGCTCCACAAATTTCTGAACATTGACCATAAAAAATGCCAGGTCTTTTAATTAAAAAGCCTGTTTCATTTATTCTACCAGGTACTGCATCCATTTTTACTGCTAAAGATGGTACTGTTCATGAATGTAGTACATCTGCTGCTGTTATTAAAACTCTTACATTTGTATCAACAGGAATAATTAATCTATTGTCTACTTCCAATAATCTTAAATCCCCAAATTCTAAATCAGCTGTTGGAACCATATAACTATCAAATTCAAAATTTTTTTCTCCATAATCTTCATATGAATATGATCAATATCATTGATGTCCTGTTACTTTTATAGTTATATTTGCAGAAAACACACCTTCATCCATTATATATAACAATTTTAAACTTGGAAATGCAATAAGAATTAATATAAAGGCAGGTATAAGTGTTCAAATAACTTCGATAAAAGAACCATCTAATTTATTTCAATAATAAGAATAATAATTGCTTCCTAAAAGAATTCTAATAATTAATCATAAAACAACGCCAATAATAATAGTTAAAATAAACAAAATTTGATCATGTAACATTATTATTTCCTCCATAACTGGGGACCCTGCATCTTGAAATCCTAATTGTCAAGGTTCATTAGCATCTTTTATCATTTTTTTTAAAAAAACCCATTTAAGAGATCCTATAGATCCCTTATTTGAGGTCATCAAGACGTAAATATTAAAAAGAGGGGAGGGACCCAAAGGGTCCCCCGTCAAAAAGGCACAGCTAACATTTTTCATAAAGTCTTTCATTTCTTATCCCGGCGAGCCGTGAGGACCCTTTACAAAATCCTTGGGCGCCTTAGGCGCCGGGATCCGAAGAATCCCCTATCCCTATGCCTTTGGCGTGATAAAGAATAGCGAACCTACTGATCCCCTTTTTACTCATAGAATCCCCCAATCGGCCCGGATCAATAGGATCCGCCTTTTGTTGGACTATTTTGTTGGGGCCCTTTTTTTCCTTTTTAGCCTATATAATTAAATGGTATAATATCCGTTTTACAAGCGGAGTTTGATGGTTCAATTCCATCTATAGGTAACAAGGGGGGGGAGCTGAGCTGAGCTGAGCCCCCCAAAAAGGGCTCGCTCGGCTCGGCTCGGCTCGGCTCGGCTCGGCTCGGCCCCCCTTTTGGAGTTGAAGAAAAAGTCCGAGCCAAAGTGTAAACTTTGCTATTGATTTAGGGAAAGCCCTTGAACTCTCTATTCTCGAAAAAATCATTTACAAAAGGATATATTTTAATATTACCTGGTTTTGGAATAATATCCCAAATATTATCTCTTTTTTCATATAAAAAACAAATCTTTGGTTATTTAGGCATGGTCAAATAGGCCGGGGGGGAGCCCAAAGGGCTCCCCCCCTCTTTTCGCTATATGCCGAAAACACTAAAAGGGCTTTTTTTCCACAAGCCCAAAGGTAAATCGGCAGGAAATCTAAATTTTTTTCCACAAGCCCAAAGGTAAATCGGCAGGAAATCTAAAAGGGCAGCCGGGGGTAGAGTCCGTAGGACTCCGGTTCCCCTCCCCCGACGCCCCTTTGAGATCCTCAGAGACTGTACGCGAAAAACTCGAGCGGAAATGCAAATCCGTAGAAGGGAGTTCGAAGGATTCCCCCCTCCCCGAAGGCGCCTTTGGCGCCCCCTTCGAGCTAAAAAAACGAATATAAAAAAGGAAGGCGCCGTAGGCGCCGCTGTCCCCCCTCTTTTAGGGGTGTTAGTTAAACTGGTATAACTATAGTTTTGCAAGCTATTATTATAGGTTCGAGTCCTGTACACTCCAGAGGGGGGGGGGGAGCCCCGAAGGGCTCTCTGCCCCCCCTTTCAAGATCTCCGGCCTTTTTTAGGCCAATCTTTTGGGCCCCGAATCCTTCGGATCCCTCTTTTTGCTGTTGTGATGCAATTGGTAGACATGATGGATTTAGGCTCTGTTTCTTGTAAGTTCAACTCTTACCAACAGCCCAATTCGGGGCGCCTTCGGCGCCCCCTAATTACAGATTTTAGCCCTGCGCGCGTTCTCGCGATATAAGATGAATCCAGAATTTAAAACGATTTTTTTTAGCGCGCTATTGGCGCTCTGCATTATTTTACTTTTAATTTCTATATCTTTCACACTTGGTAATTCAAGAATAGGACTTACAAAACCAGATTCAGAAAAGAGTTCAATATATGAGTGTGGGTTTGATCCTTTTGGAAAGATAAGAACACCTTTTACAATAAAATTTGTATTAGTTGGCATATTATTTATGATATTCGATATAGAAATATCTTTTTTATTTCCTTGAAGTATTGTATTTAATCAACTTAATCTTTTTAGTTTTTGAATTGTATACACATTTTTGATTGTTTTAGCCATAGGTTTAGCCTATGAATGAATAAAAGGTGGTCTTGAGTGAGATTAATGAAGGGCCGGGGGGGGGGAATCCGTAGGATTCCCCCCCCGGAGAAATATATAAGGACAAACAATTAATTTAGGATGAAAGACTAGGATTTCTTAAAAATATTTGATTGGAGTAATTACATTGAAAATCATGTTGGGACCCATAGGGTCCCGGGGGAGGCGGGGGAGTCCGAAGGACTCCCCCCCCCCCCCGTTATCTACCCTTACCTGCCAAAAAGAAAAGGGCCTGCCAAGCAGGGGGAAAGGGGCGCCCCTCTGGGGCGCGGATCCTACGGATCCTCCCCCCTCGTCCGGCCCCCCTTTTTTGCGTGGGGGAGAAAAAATCTGGGAACTGAATCATCTTAGTACCAGAAAAAGAAAATCAACCGAGATCCCAAAAGTAGTGAGAACGAAAATGGGGAAATTTATCGAACAAAGAGGGTAAGTATTATACAGTCCCGTAGATAGAACATTTGGGGAAATCCGAAGGATTCCCCGGAGGGCCCGGGGGAGGACCCTGAGGGGTCCCCCCCTCCCCCAAAAAAAGATATGGCCGGGGGGGGGAGACCGTAGGTCTCCCCCCCCCCAAAAGGAGCCATTTTGACGACGGGGCCCCGCCCTCTCTAAACCAAAGGATGGAAATACCGATAGTGAAATAGTACTGTGAAGGAAAGTTGAAAGAGAGTTGAAATAGAACCGGAAATCCTAAAAAAAAAGCAGTAGATCTATAGAGTCTACGTACCTTTTGCATAAGTGGTTCGCAAGTTATTAATTTGGCAAACTAGAATCGTAAGGTTGAGGTGTTACGAAAGTGGAAAAAGTCAAATGAACCCGAAACCAAGTGATCTACCCCTGATCTGGCGCGGGCGAAGGGTCCAAAAGGGCTCCGTGCTGCGGCCTAACCGGTGGATGTGGCAAAATCCTCGGATGAATTGGGGGTAGTGGTGATATGCCAATCGCACTTGGATATAGCTGGTTTTCTGCGAAAACTATCTAAGTAGCGCCGACACTCCCTTATTTTTGTCGAGTCAGACATTGGACGATAAGGCCCTATGTCTAATGGGAAACAACCCTAATCATTAGTTAAGGACATTAATATAAAAAAAACGCCATTGGCGCCGGGGAAGACGGACTAGATTCCCCGGGGAATCCTAAGGATTCCCCCAAAAAGGGCCCCAACAAAATGGCAAAAGGGCCCCAACGCCTTCGGCGCCGGGGATCCATACCGCTTGTGTAACTTAAAAGTAAAGTGTGTAGTTTCGACCTACAAGATAAAGGTGCAATTCCTTTCACAAGTCAAAAAAGCCAAAACGATCTCTCTATTTTAAGAAAACCTATGGTAGCAGCTTATTTTGATCAATTTAATATTATTCCTATTTTTTCAATTTGAGTATATTTTTTATCTTTTTGAATTAATGGTGAGTTTTTTTGTTTTACTAACACTTTTTTTATGATGAGTTTTGCTGTTTTTCTTTTTTATACCATCGGTGTTGCCCCCAATAACAATACTTTAGTTCCAAATAGGATTTTAGTAGGATTAGAACTAATTTATACACATTTTTATACAGTTTTGAAAGATAATTTAGGAAATAAAGCTGGCAATTATTTAGCATTTGTATTATCTTTATTTATTTTAATTCTTTTTGGAAATGGATTGGGACTTTTTCCATATGTGTTTACTCCTACAGTTCATATGGTTATAACATTAGGTTTATCTTTAACAATTATTATTGGAACGACACTTGCAGGTTTAATAACCTTTCGTTTTAATTTTTTTAGTATTTTAATGCCACAAGGAGCTCCTTTAGCTTTAGCCCCCTTATTAACAATAATTGAAACATTAAGCTATATTTCTAGAGCTATCTCTCTTGGAGTTAGATTAGCAGCAAATATTAGTTCAGGACATCTACTATTTAGTATAATAGCAAGTTTTGCATGAAAAATGATTAATGCCGGTATTTTAATTGGTTCTTTTGTGCCCTTTGCAATATTAATTTTTGTTACAATATTAGAAATGGCTGTAGCTATTATTCAAGCTTATGTATTTACTTTATTAACTATTGTATACCTTAGAGATACTGTTGAGCTACATTAGGACCCATAGAACGCGGGGGATCCAAAGGGTCCCGGGGCGCGGAGCCTAAAGGCTCCGGGTTCCCCTCCTTCCGCGGGATCCGAAGGATCCTTTCTTGGGCTTTCCGGGAGATTAGGTTAAAGGTAAACTCTTAGTCTTCAAAACTATCTATATCGGTTCAATTCCGTTATCTCCTGTTTTTTCCTTTATTTTAGCTGTCATGGCGAAAAAGGTAGACGCGGAAGATTTAAAATCTTTTCGAAAATCGGTGAAAGTTCAAGTCTTTCTGACAGCCCCCGGCGCCAAAGGCGCCCCCTTTTTAGGCCAATTTTTGAGGTTGTAGTTTAATTGGTCGAACTACGGCTTGTCGAGTCGTCCAGTAGGAGTTCAAATCTCCTCAATCTCGGAAATAGAAAAAGATTAACGGGGGGCAGGGCAGCCCCCCAAAAAGGGCTCCCCCCCGGCGCTTTCCCGTTTTTGGTCGTTTTTTAACCCCGGATCCAAACTCGAATTCGAAAAATTCTTATTTTGGGGCACCCCCAGTAGGCGCCCCCTGATCCAATAGCTTCTATAGTTCAAAGGTAGAACAATTGGCTTCTATCCAATCAATAAGAGTTCGAATCTCTTTAGAAGTTTACGGAGTAGACGCACCAGCGGTTTTTAATAAAAAAAACCCCTTCCGAGATGGAAGAAATGCATCTTAGAGAGGATATTTTATTTATAATATTATCAAGCGTCACGGTGACGGCTGCTATTATGACAATCCGGGGGGCCCTAGTATCCCCCGCCTCTTCGGCAGTTACTCCTACCTACTCATACAATTTCCTAGCATCTGTTTTTTGATTAATATTGACATTTATTGGTAGTTCTGGCCTTTTTATTGTTTTAGGTATGGAATTTTTGGGTTTAATTTTTTTAATTGTATATGTTGGCGCTATTTGTATTATTTTTTTATTTGTAATAATGATGATCCCAGGTGGGGATCAAAAAGAAAAGGAAACCAAAGGGTACTCGTTTATAACTAAAACCCAAAGGGTCACTGACACGGGACCCTTTGGGTCCCCCCCCGCAATTGGGATTTTAATAGGAGCAATTTTGGCTGCTGAGTTAGCTTCTGCTGTTCCTGATTCCTTTTTTAATTCTGAATTAGAACATATTGGTACAACAAAAGAACCTTTGGGGGGGGCCCAATATTCCCTTTCCTCGGCCTTTTTTAGGCCCGGGGATCAGGTCTCGAATCTTAAAGTTTCAGATCTAGAAAATAGCACCTCAGGATTACAAAATTATATTTATACGCCCGAGGGCGCCTCTGGCGCCGCTGCCCTCAATTTGGCCCAACAAAATCCTTTGTTGGGGCCCAATGATTCTTTTTTTACCTTAAACGGTTCTGGAGGTACTAATCTTGAAGCCATTGGTTCCGTATTATATATTAATTATTATTATGCTTTTATTTTAGTTAGTTTTATATTATTAGTTGCTATGATTGGAGCTATTGTTTTAGGCCGGGGGGAGAGTCCTTAGTTCTCCCTCTTTTTTTAAAATTAATTATATTTAAGTAAAATTATTGAAACGAGATTGAAAAGAATTGAACTTTTATCCTTCAAGTTAACAGCTTGATGTTTTTCCTATTAAACTACAATCTCGAACATAGAAAAAAAAGTATTGAACAGGATTTGAACCTGTGGGGGAGCTTTTAGCACTCCCGCCGCTTAGCAAGCGGCTGCTTTAAACCGGACTTAGCTATCAATACCCTTTTCATCCTTTGCTGATAATTTTGGGGACACTTTTTAGCCTTTGGCAGGACTTGAACCCACATTTGACTGTTTACAAAACAGCTGAATTTACCTATTATCCTACAAAGGCAAAGGGGGGCGTTGGCAGTAGGCGCCGGGGTAAAAAAAGCTCCCCTCTTTGCCGGGGGCCGGGGCGCCTTTGGCGTCCCTGCCCTCCATGGATCCCTCCCCTATTTTCCTTATCCCGGAATAGTAGTTTTTTATATATTTCTTTTTTATTTGAATACAATCCCTCATTGTTTTAAGTATTTTATACCGCCCTTTTGGTTCTCCGGCGGGGATCCTTAGGATCCGGTCGCTCGTTGCTTTGTAATCGGCCGGGACCCTTTTTTTACAACGGCCGGGGCCCCTTTTTTTAATTTATAGATTTTATAAGACGTCTATACGTCTTCGGTTTTTTTAAATCAGGGAATCCTACGGATTCTCCCTAAAAATGCTAAATAAAAGATTCTTTTCCCCTTTTTTTAACAAAACGTAGGTAACGATAACTAAAAGGATTCACAGAAGGAGAGTCCGTAGGACTCTGCTTACCAACCCCCCCCCGGGGAATCCTACGGATTCCCCCAAAAAATACCGTTGAGTTTTTAAAAGGGGCCGGGCGCCTCTGGCGCAGGGCCCAACCAGTGAATCCTGGTTGTCATACTGTAGTTTTATCTCCATGTCCACTCCTTTTTAGTTTAATAATAAATACTGTAGTGAAAAAAGGAAGGGGGAGATAGGGTGAGCCAAAGGAGCCCATGGTAGGCATACAGTAGTGAAACAATGAAAAAGGGGGAGGAAAAAGAGGGGGAGAGTACACCAAAAGAGGGGTGTACTCACCCTAAAAAATTGAGGGGAGGAAAAACCCAAAAACCTCGGGGGAGGAAAAACCCAAAAACCTCGGGGGAGGAAAAACCCAAAAACCACGGGGGAGGAAACCCATAAATTCTTTAGAGGGGAAACAAGCCAAACCAATCCATAAACATCATTAGAAGGGAAATATAACCAAACCCAAACACCATTTTAAACCCCTCCTATAACCCAAACACCATTTTAAACCCCTCCTATCTCCTAAATTCCCCTCCAATAACTCACCAAAGCCGGCCGGCGCCCCTGGGGCAATAGGGGCGCAGGATTCCATTCAGAGAACAGATTAATCCATTTTAAATTGAATATTATTTTAACATAAAGGCCGGAGCCCCTAATGGATTATCACATATTATACCTAGGCTTTAATAGCTTGCTGCACGAAACTTTGGAAATAGCCCCTAAACAGGCCTAAAATGGCATAAAGCAGGTGTTTTATAACCCATCTACAGCTTATACATTGTAAACAGCAACACAAAACTATCCAATTAACACCATATAATTTCACCAACCCCCATTTATCTTCCTATAATAATACCACAAATATAAGAAATATGAAAATGAAATTATACTGTCGAAATTAACCCTAAAAAGGGGTCTACTCCTAATAACACAACTATAACACATATATCAACCATATAGGAGTTCCATTTCTCCTCCCATATAAGGCTATCTATTTAAATAAACCCCATACAAAAACCCAGCAATACGACTCCCCTATCTCCCCCTTCCTTTTTTCACTACAGTATTTATTATTAAACTAAAAAGGAGTGGACATGGAGATAAAACTACAGTATGACAACCAGAATACACTGGTTGGTTGGTGTGGGTTATGTTAGGTTTTGGTTTTATTTTCTTGGATTTCTTTCCTATTTACCATTATTTTTCGCTTTTCATATTTTATTTCTCTGCTTCTCAGGTCTGGTAATATCAGTTCTTTTTCTACTTCTACTACTTCTCCTCTAATCATCCTTTTAAAGTGATCTAGGTTTAATATATTTTTACCTTTAAAATCTTTCCCAATTGATCGTGCTTTAATAATCTCTTCCCCGGATTCTGTTAATAGATAATAGAGTTTGGGTGCTATAAAGTATCCCTTTAATATTTTTTGTTCTAGTTTCCATTTTACAATCCCCTCTCCTATCTCCCTTTTTGGTAGGGGTTTTGATACTACTATACTATCGGTGTCTGTATAATGGGATTTTTGCATATATTTTGACATAAATATTCTGGCATATGCTGTTATTGCGGCTGCTATTTGAATTGATGCTGGTGTTGGTCTTTCTAATTTATTTTGTATTTTATTTTCTTTTGATAATCCTCACGTTTGTGTTCTGATTAACATTTTATTGTCATATTCTCATTCTAATATTGCATCCTTTTTTTTTAACACTCGTTCCGCTTCTTCTTTATTTACAAAATATGCTGATATGTATCGTTCCCTCATCCCCAGTCGTCCATATAATGAGTTTAACATAGTTTTGGCTACCATTCTATTAGTTGAATCTCCTTCTACTTTCATCTGATAAAAGGTTTTTACAAAAGTATCAAACATTTTGTACTGTTTTTTGAATTTATATCCCCCAAATAGTTTTATTTTATATCCATATTTTTGGGCGTTTTTCAACTCTTCTGAGAAATATCATCCTTTAAACTTTTGACCTTCTTTATATTCTATTGGTGTTGGTAGGATTGGTATATTGGTATTTGGGGGTGAAACCTCTACATACACGAACCCAAAATAATTATTTAATTCTTTATCGTTTGATAATTCCGGATGTCCCATTGGCATTGGATTTAACATAGCATAGGGGTATAAACTATTTACATCATATAAATATCCCTTTTCTATTTCCCTCCTTTTCACCATTACCATACCTCCTCGGTATGCTTGTCTTATTTGGGTTTCGGAAATTCCTGTTAGGGTTCGCAGTGTGTTTTTTGACATATCATAAAATTTAGATAGAAATATTTTTAGAGACAATGATGATATTGTATTATGGTCTGTTATATTTATTTTATATTTTTTAAATATCTCATCCGCATACTTGTTTATTACTTCATATAGTGTTTTCAGGTCATTTTCTAAATATTTTAAAGTTTCTACCCGTGCATCCCAAATCTGTACTCTATTTTTGGGGGGTTTGTTCCAATATTTATCTGGTGGACAAACCCCCTTGTAATAAATAGTCTCTGAGGTCATAAATGAATATGGAAAGTTATCCTTTCTGGACTCTGTATTCATTTGTTTACCTAGGTTAGACAAACTAGTATTTAATAATAACAGTGAGTCTTTCAATTTTAAATGTATCCAGGATTTATTATATTTTCATAGTTTTAGAGAAATAATATTATTATTATCATCCATTATAACATTGGTTTTTCAATCTGTTTTCCCAATTGCTTTTATTAAAAAGTTCACATCAAACATCTTTAGATTATGAATATAGATCGTGTAATTGTGGTATTTTGGTTTTAATATACTTCCTAGAGAAAACATTATTAATTGTTCTGAATTTATATCTTGGGATAAATACATTGTTGATACTGTTTTTCCGTCATACCAACCCACAGCATAGGGGATTAGATTATCAAACTCATCTCTGTAACATTCAATATCTAATACTAATATCCTTTTATCTTTTCTATTGGATACCTTCTGATTTTTTGATTATGGTAGATTTATACACAACATTAGTAAATAAATATTTATTATCCATTGAGAAATGTATCTTAATATCCTTAAAGTTTCTAACATATTTATCCATATAAATATGATTAGCTCATTTTATAAAAGGAAGTAGCTGATTGTTATCAACAGTTACAACCTGTACATGGTTCTTTATTAACCCCTTTTTTACCAATAATCTCAAGTTTTGGGGGGTTTTATATAATTTAAACCCCCCACTAATTTTGAAGTTGTGGTCAACAACGAGATTCCCGTAACAAATGGGTATATTGTAAAATGGCTTTGAAATTGAGTCAAGCATTTTAAAAAAATAGTCTTCATCAAATACAACCTCCAATGCAGCAGCTCTAAGATCCCTTAGGACCTGATCCCTAATGAAACCCGGGTCTAAGTTAAAATCAGAGGGTAACCACTTTCGATAGGACAAGGTTATAGTAACCGGATCATTATGCCGATATTTTAAAAAAGTTCTCTGAACTTCCGCATGAAATATTGATGCAATTAGCTTTGGGGTTGCATCTCTCACAACCCTATAAGCTCTACTTGCGGTTTTAAAATCAAGTCTAAACGGCAGCCGGGGGGGGGGGGGGCGCCCCAGAGGGGCGCGCGTGCGCCCGAAGAGCTCCCCGCGATAAAAAGAAAAAAGTCCTATATAAATCCAAAGCCTAAGGGCGCCCCAGAGGGGCGGCGGATCACCGCCGGGCCCCCTTTTTCCCCCTGAGAGTAGCTTAATTGGTTGAGCATTAGACTTTTAATCTAATGGATGTGGGTTCAATTCCCATCTCTCTCTTTCTATCTAGACTAAAACCTAAATTATAGAGAAAAAAAAATTAGGAGGGGGAGGGAGCCCCAGAGGGGCGCGCCCGGAGCCCTTCGAGCGGGGCGCCAACGGCGTCCCGGATCCTCCGGATTAGAACCTCTGGCGTCAGCAGTACTCCGGTCATAATATAAAAAGGGGCCCCCCGGCGCCGAAGGCGCCCCCTTTATTGGGCCAAAAAAAGTCTAACAAAAGTTGAACAGGGCTCCTTTTAATGATGGGCGGGGGAGGAGCCTAAAAAGCTCCTGGGGCGCCGGCCTTTTTAAGGATGAAAAGGGTATTGATAGCTAAGTCCGGTTTAAAGCGTCTGCCTTGAAAGCAGGCCGGCGCCGTTGGCGCCCACGCGGGTTCGAATCCTGCTCAATACTCTTCCCTAAAATATTCCCCCCTCGGGTTGAGAAGAATTGAACTTCTATCCTTCAAGTTATGAGCTTGATGTTTTGCCTACTAAACTACAACCCGCTCTTATCCATAGGGGGAATTGCACCCCCATTTTCTACTTGGAAGGCAGACATTTTACTATTAAACTATATGGACAGCAGGGGAATCCTATGGATTCCGCCTTTTAATTATGAGGATTTAGGACCCCCAACTATATATGGTAATTCATTATAAGTATGATGTTCTGGTGGTGTTGTTAAGGTTCATTCTAATGTATCAAAATGTGTAGATTGACAAGAAAAGGGGGTTAAAGGACCTTTTGCAAAAATATTTATGTCAAAGGGTTCTTCTCTGTAGTATGCATCAAATATTACAACTACAAATCAAATTACAGCTATAATTGATATAATTGACCCAAATGAACTTATTTGATTAAAATCTTCAAAATTATCTGGATAATCTGCATATCTTCTTGGTAATCCTGCTAATCCTAAAAAATGTTGAGGAAAAAAAGTAATATTTACCCCAAAAAACATTAATCAAAAGTGTATTAAACCATATATATCTTTATATGCATAACCTGTTATTTTCCCAAATCATAAATAAAATCCCCCAAATATTGCAAAAACTGCTCCCATTGATAATACAAAGTGAAAATGTTATTTTCTATCTAGATAAAACCAAAATAAAAAGGGACCGCGGATCCGTTGGATCCTGGGCCCCAAAAAGGTTTTTTTTTATAGCGGACTATTTTATTTTCTCCAAATTCCTGGACATATTCATTACTAGAGTCTTTAATACTCTGTTTTAACAAAAGGAATTTTTTTTCAATTCTGATTTCCCTAACTTTCGGGGAATCCTACGGATTCCCCGACAGTCATATAGTTATCTCGAAAAAGCTGGGCTTTTCCTTTTATTAAAACACCGAATTATGTCCAATAGAGGGATCTTTGGGATCCCCTAAATTTAGAAATGTACGTATAGTCTCTGAGGAACCAACAGATAGGAAGTTTCCTGCTGATTTACTAAGATCAATGGGCCCCGGCGCCGAAGGCGCCCTTTTTGTTGGGCCGATTATGACTTTTATAAGGGAGGGGCGCCTTCGGAGCCCCCTGTCCGGATCTTACGGATCCCAGCTCCTAAGGATCCCCCCCGTATTAAAAAAGTACTAATTGAAAAGAGTATTTCCAGCATATAGTACATTACAGAAAGAACCTTACGGATAAAACGGCCCAAAAAGCAACTACATAATAAGTATCATGTAATAATATATCAAGAGAACTATTGGAAAGAACGATACCAGTTAAACCACCAATAGTAAATAAGAAAATAAAACCTAAAGCCCACACCATCGGAGTGGTAAAAATTAAATTGCGTCCACTACCACTAATAGTAGCTAATCAACTATGAACTAGACGGGGGGGACCCTTTGGATCCCCGGCGCCCTTTCCCAAACCGTACGTGATAGTTTCCCATCATACGGCTTTCCCCCTAGGTTATATCTCACTATAGACCGAAAAAAAGGGCCCTTAGGGCTCTTATCGTTCCCCCCGGGGGCGCCTTCGGCGCCCCCCTATTTTTGTTTGTAGAAGTGTTATACTTTCTTGCTAGAGTCCTTTCTGCTGAAGTAGTTATCACCCATTTTAACCAAAATTTAAACCTAGCAAAATGGGGGCGCCGAAGGCGCCCTGGAATCCAAGATCCGCCTTTTGGGGGGCCCCGGAGCCTTTGGCGCCGCGGCCCCGAACAAGGTCAAAATGGCCAAAGTATTCTTTCAACACTGAATTAAACAGCAAAAGTATTTGCTCGGAGCCCAAAGGGCTCCAAGCTAATCTAGGAATGGGTTTTTCACCTTTTAAGATATTAATCTCTCTAAGTTTTTTTTTTATGCTAGATAGATTTATAGAAAAATCGCGGAGCCCACAGGGCTCCCCTTTCCTTGAGAATTTTACATGTTTAGATCTGAACACATTTATTCCAAAAATAACTATTTTGTCCTTTTGAAGGTTTTTTATTGGCCCAACAAAAGGGGCGTCTTTAACATCGAGGTCATTTACTACGGACGGGCATCTAATGTTCCCCCCTTTTAGTTTTAAAACATCTCTGCAAAAACCTAATACTTTTGAATGAATCTCAACTGTTTCAGAATAACTACCTTTGAAGGCAATGATTCAATAATTGAAAAGCCGAAAATAAGAAATTCTTTTATAGGGAAAATCGGCCCAACAAAGGGCGGATCCTACGGATCCGGGCGCCGAAAGCGCCCCAAGGGACGCGGACCCTTTGGGTCCCGGAGAGAGCCCTATGGGCTCCCCCCCCCCGGGGACCAATCCTTTCTTCTTTTTTGGGGGAGGGGAGCCCTCTGGGCTCCCCCCCCCGCTATATAAAAAACGAGGGGCGTAAGCGGGATCAAAAGGATCTCTACTTTTGGCCCCTTTACCAATATCGAAAGACACCATAAGTTTTAATATATATTCATCTAACTTGTGAAGATATATATTATATAAGATTGGACTTATAATGGAACCGGGCGCCAAAGGCGCCGCCAAATTCGGGGGAAACCTACGGATTCCCCCTTCCCCCTCTATATAACCAGCTCCAAGACTTTTTCATAACAATTTGGTAAATTGCCTATCTAGTATTTTTTTTTCAATAATGTTCATCAAAATAGAATGATCTATTTTAAAAAAACATTTGTTTCCTTCAATAATCCTAACACCCGGAGTACAAAGGGCACCCGTTTTTAAATAGTTAAAAACGGAATGTAAACCTCTACCAGATCTATACCCGTGTGAACAGTTCAAAAAAGAAGGTTCAAAAATTATATTGAGTAATATTCTCATGACTTCTAAAACGATTTTAGGACCCAGAGGGTCCGAAGGTGGAATCGTAAATGGTATTGAGGGCACCCGTTGGGAGCCGATTATTTTTGACCCTTTTTTTGGTTTAAATTGGAATTTTTCCTCTTTAAGTTCTTTTGCCAATGCTAGCAAAATGTTCCATGATATTTCATCGAGAGTTTTAGGTACAATCCCTTTAGTTGTCAAAAGGGAACCTGAAGGGGGGGGGGAGCCCACTGGGCTCCCCCCCCCCTTTTTAGGGCCTTTTTTCCCCCTTTTTTTTTTTTTTTTTTTTTTCCCCACCCCCACAAAAAAGGGTTTAAAACCAAATTTGCCCCAAAACCCCCCGAAAAAAAAACCCGGATTTTTAAAAACTTTTTTGGGGGGATCCCTTTTCTCTTTATTACTTTTTTCTCTCACCGGGCCCGGGCGCCCAAAGGCGCCCGCCCTTTGGGGGCCCGGGCCCCAAAGGCGCCCGGGGCCCCCCTTTTGGCCTGATTTTTTATTGAGTTAAGCTCCCCCCCGTAATATCGAAAAAAAGAGACCGCGGATCCGTTGGATCCTGGGCCCCCACAAATTTTGTAGGGCCCTTTTGGTGGGAAAAAACTTGGCTGTCAGTCTTTCGAAAAAAAACCCGGGGCGCCGAAGGCGCCCCTCCTTCGTACTATCCTAACTCTGTTGTCATAGAGATTTATCTCCTTAGACAATCCCAAACTTCCATACGTATGCTTATAGCCATCCTTAGGTCGTCCCTCTGCTTGGGGGGGGAGGGGAGCCCAGAGGGCTTTCCCCCCCCCCGTCTTATGTTGAACCACTCCAAAAACTAATATTCAGATAGTCATTGGCAACATAAAAGCCCCATTTCGTCCAAGGCTTTTCCCATAAAGTAAGGAAGATCACAGATTAGCTCTTACCATAGAAAGCACGTTTTGCAATCCTTTCACTTCGACGTTTCGTTCCATTCATGCTTTTTTCCGAGATGCTATGTTTTTCAACTTCCTTTCGGAACTCCCTAGCTCGGAAAACGTTCGAACATTGTGGCAGTTCGAAATCATCAATTGACCATTCATACGTACGATTGGTTGGCGCACAAATATTTTAATTCCAGTTGGAACCGCAATAATCATTGTTGCTGCTGTAAAGTAAGCTCTTGTATCAACGTCCATTCCTACAACATACATGTGATCAAAAAAAAGGGGGGGTCCCGGATCCTAAGGATCGTGTCTAAGGCTTTTTCTCCCCCCTGGTCTATATCTTCACCTAATTTAGTAGATTTTAATTAGGGCTTCGCATCTAGTCTCTGAAGAAGGATATGGTACGGAACCTGGTTTTCCCTCCTGCGTATTTTCCCAATGGGGGCTCCGGAGTCTTTTAGACTCCTCCCGTTATGATCTTGTTAGCGATTTGTTTTTATATCGCTGTCATTTCCTAACAATTGGGGGTTTCCACGCATACGGCGAAGTAGTGGTCGTTGATCTCACGACCGACGACGGCATCTTTTTGCCAATATGGAGGGGTGTCCTTCGGACCCCCCTTCGGACTATATCTTTTCCTTTTAGGGGGGGGCGCGGATCCTACGGATCCGCGCCCCCGAGGGGAGTTCCCCCCGGCCGCCTATGACGCTTATCCCCTCCGAAGGCCATGACGTATAGTCTCTGGGCGCGGGATCCTCAGGATCTCGGCTGCTGATTGACCCTTCATTAATGTTTTTTTGAGGTACCCAAAAGGCGCGCGGGACCCAACGGGATCTTTTGATCCCCAAAAGGGCCTTCCTCTCCCGCCTTCCGTTTTCAAAATCAATGAAAAAGAGGGAAAAAGAGGAGCTCATAAGGGCTCTCTTTTATGGGTGTTCCAGCATATAGTCATATAGAAAAAGGCTTTTACAAGCCTTTTTGCCCATCAAAGCTCAAACAATAAATCCTAATATACCTATGGCTAACATAGCATAGCAATATTTTTGGTCCCTAAAGGGGCTAATAACACCCTACTTGAGACTCGTTGAGAGGATCTCTCAATTTGGACTGGTTCTTAACTCAAAGCCTAAAAAGCTTCATTCCTATGCAAATTCTTTATCTCGTTTTTGCGCGCTAAAATGATAAAGGCGCGGGGGCTAGCGTCTTCTGGGTCACGCGATAATGAGAAATAGGGTTCCCCAAAGAGTTCTTAGGGCGCTGAAGGCGCCCCGGATCCATAGGATCCGCCTTTTTTTGGGCCGATAAAAGGGAGCCCGTTAGAGCTCTAAGGGATCCCTCCCTCCCCCCGTTGGATTCCGTCTCCTCAATTAGTTCTTGGAGGAAGGGCGGCCCTTTAAAAAAGGACTAAAAAGGAACGGAGACCCCTAACCGGACCGGGTTCGAGTCCCAAAAAAATTATGTCTTTAGTTTATCATCCTTATCATTTAGTTGACCCTAGCCCTTGACCTTTTGTAGGTGCTTCCGGTGCCTTTTTGTTTACATCAGGTGCAGTTATTTTATTTCATTATAGTGATTATAGATTAGCATTGACAGGACTATTTTTGATTATAATAACTGCGTCTGCCTGATGAAGAGATGTTATAAGAGAAGGAACTCATCAAGGACATCATACACAAATAGTAGTAAGAGGGCTAAAGTTGGGTATGCTTTTATTCATTCTTTCGGAAGTTTGTTTATTTTTTGCTTTCTTCTGAGCTTTTTTTCACAGTAGTTTAGCTCCAAGTGTTGAGTTAGGTGGTCTTTGACCACCTAAGGGAATAGAGGCCTTAGATCCTTTTGCAGTACCTCTTTTAAATACAACCATTTTATTAAGTTCCGGTGCTACAGTAACTTGAGCACATCATGCAATTATAGGGGGACCAAAAACTATCGAAGGGGCCAATCCATCCGACGGGACACCAAAAATGCCACAGAAGAATTTTTCAAATTCTTGAACTAATCTAAGAACTAATGCAGTAATAGGACTTTTAATGACAATATTATTGGGTATAATATTTACAGGGTTGCAAGCATTTGAATATAAAGAAGCTTCATTTGCAATATCAGATTCTGTTTATGGTTCTACATTTTTTATGTTAACGGGTACTCATGGTCTACATGTATTAGTTGGAACTACCTTTTTAATTGTTTGTTTTTTTCGCCTGTTAGCTAACCAATTTACTAATAGTCATCATCTTGGATTAGAGGCGGCTATTTGGTATTGACATTTTGTTGATGTTGTTTGACTCTTTCTTTATGTGTTTGTATATTGATGGGGATCCTAGCCTTTTTTGGATCCCTTTATATTTTAGTTTTGTGAAAGGAGAGAATCGAACTCCCACGAACAAAGCCACAGACTGTAGTTCTGCCATTAAACTACTTTCACCAATGGGAATCCAATGGATCCCGGAGGGTAGGGTAATCCGTAACCTTTCGACTCGGAACTTTCTCCGGCCTTTTTTAGGCCAATTTGCCTAAAGAAGGAATTGAACCTTCTCCACTAAAGCTTCAGTTTAGTGCTCTACCATTTGAGCTATTTAAGCCAGGCTCGGAAGACGAAGTCTAAAGGACGCCGGGATCCTTCTGATCCCGGCGCCCTTCGGGCGCGCCCCTCCGGGGCGCCCCCCCCCCTCCCCGTTCTATTAAAGAAGAACCCCTCTATGGGTCCCCCTCCCCTTTTATATATACGGGAGGGAACCCGGAGTCCCCTATAAGGGGGCTCCCGCGCCCCATAAGGTCCCGGGGGCGGATCCTATGGATCCGTGTCAATTTTTTTTCATAGATCCTTTTTTTGTCTTATACAAGGTTCGGATATAAGGAAAGATGTATTTATTAGTTTTACTTTTGCCTTTCATTAATGCTTTTTTGCTTGGTTTTTTTGGTAGATTAGTGGGTGGCGCCGGAGGCGCTATTTTAAGTACAATATGTATGGGAAGTAGCACACTAATTGCACTTTTTTTGGCTTATGAAGTGTTAATAAATGATGCCGTTGTCCATATAGAATTATATAAATGGATTGAAAGTGAAATTTTTCTAACTCATATAGGTCTTTTATATGATACTTTAAGTGTTACTATGTTACTTGTTATTTCTAGTATTTCTACATTAGTTCATATTTATTCTACAAGTTATATGTCAGAGGATCCACATAAAACCAGATTTTTATGTTATTTATCTTTATTTACATTTTTAATGATGATTTTAGTTACTAGCGATAATTATCTACAATTATTTATTGGTTGAGAAGGAGTAGGAATTTGTTCTTATTTATTAGTAGCCTTTTGAACTACAAGAATACAGGCTAACAAAGCTGCCATAAAAGCTATTGTAGTTAATAGAATAGGAGATGTAGGAGTAATATTAGGAATGGTACTAACGTACAAAACGATAGGATCGTTAGATTTTTTAACATTCAATGGGGGGTCCTTTGGATCAGGAATAATGGATAGAGGATATTACGGCGAGGGGGGGCCCTATGAATCCCCCCTCGCCCCTTTTGCAATAATCGGAATCCTTTTTCTAATTGGTTGTATTGGTAAATCTGCTCAATTAGGTTTACATACATGATTACCGGATGCTATGGAAGGTCCTACCCCAGTATCTGCTTTAATTCATGCAGCTACTATGGTAAAAAGGGCCTCAACAAAATAGGCCCTACAAAGGGGCCCCAACAAAACATTTTGTAGGGCCCCCTGGGGCCCTTTGTTGGGCCTAATTGCCGGGGGGAATATCGTAAGTTTCCCCATTTTTATTTCACTATATGCTGGCAAAATCTAAAACATATGGGGTCAAAAAGAGGCGAGGAATAATCAGCAAGGGGGAGAGGGGGGCCGGGGCGCCCCGGCCCCCTTAGGGCGGAGCCCTCTGGGCTCCTTTTCGCGAATCCTACGGATTCCCCCGCCTCCCTTTTTTTCCCTGGATTTATCAGCAGGTAACCACAAATGACTTTGGACGGAGCCCGCAGGGCTCCGGCATCAAGTGGAACCTCAGAGACTGTATGTGAAACAACTTTAAAAATTGGGTGTCATGCCATTATTCGGGGGCCGAGGATCCTACGGATCCTCGGCCCCCGGGATCCTACGGATCCGCCACCAAAGTTAAAGAAACAGTCCGAACCAGGGCGAAATCTCTGGATATAGATGTTATTTGGGCTACGCTAAGTATTGGCAAAAGGCCTAGGGGGGGAGCCCGAAGGGCTCCTATCGTTTAACATCTCAACATAAATGAACTGCTGGAGTGTTTTTAATGATAAGATCTTTTCCTTTATTCGAAAAGGCTCCTTTAACTCTTTTAATTATTACCATTTTTGGCGCTTTAACTGCCTTTTTTGCCGCCACTGTTGGATTAGTTCAAAATGATTTAAAAAAAGTAATTGCTTATTCTACATGTAGTCAATTAGGCTATATGGTTTTAATAATAGGAATAGAAGGATCACATAATGTGGGTTTATTTCATCTTGTTAATCATGCATTTTTTAAAGCATTATTATTTTTAAGCGCAGGTTCCGTCATTCATTGTTTGACTATTGATGAACAAGATATGAGAAAAATGGGTGGTTTAATAAATACAATACCATTTACATATACAATGATGTTAATAGGATCTTTTTCTATAATGGGTTTACCATATTTAACAGGATTTTATTCAAAAGATTTAATATTAGAATTAACATATTCTGGTCGAAACGCGGGTGACCCTTCTTTTTTGGGTTCATCTTTACTTAATATACAAGGAGATATAGAAAAAAAAGAAATAAAGCTAGACGGTATAACTTCGAGAGGAACTGCTTTTGCTTTTTGATTAGGAACTGTCGCTGCTCTATTAACAGCTTTTTATTCAATAAGATTAGTTTACATAACTTTTATTATTTCTCCTAATTCTCCCAAAGAATCTCTTATTAGTTCTCATATAAATATTGTGGATAAAAGAGTATTAATAGTGTTAAGTTTATTATGTTTAGGAGCTATATTTGTAGGATATCTTATTCAAGATATTTTAATAGGAGATATAGAACATCCAATAGTACCACCGTTAGTAAAAATAATGCCAACTTTAATGGGGTTATTTGGAATGGGTTTATGTTTATGGGCCCAAAAAGGTACTCGAGAAGGAGAAGTTCTCTGGGCTCCTTTTCCTATAAGTGCCTCTTTTTTAATTTCAATATATTCTTTTTTAGGAGGGGCATGACAAGGAGATCATTTGATAAACAAACAGGTAGCAATACCACTTTTTAGTTTTGGTCATTGAGGTATTTATAAAACTCTTGATAGGGGTTGACTTGAACTTTTTGGACCTCAAGGGATAAGTACGATAGCACTGAGGGGAACACAATTTATTAGTAACTTACAGTCAGGGGTTATATCAAGATATGCTTTAATTTTATTAAGTTTTACAATTATATTTTTGGCCCTCGGATCCGGAGGCGCCCTAGGATCCGGAGGATCCTAAGGCGCCGCCCCAAGGCCGGGGGGGGGGGGAGTCCTACGGACTCTCCGCGAATCTTATGGATTCCCGTGGCCCCGCGCTACGCGCCTGCGGCGGCCGAGAAAATGAATAATCCTCGAGATCTTTTAGATCCAATAATATCAATGATCACCCAGTTTGGACCGATATTGGTGATCACTCTAGCAATATTTATTATTCTTTTAAGACCAGTGTCAAAGACATCTCATATATATATAGCTTTTTTTGCAACTTTGATCGCCTTTTTTATTACAATACAGGGATCCTTTGGGTACGCCGGGGAGAGCCCTCTGGGTTCTCCCTCTCCCCTAAAGGATCTTTGGGAGAGCCGGGGAGCCCCTCTGGATCCCACTATAGAAAACAGCGAGGGGGGAGCCTACAGCGGCCCTCTGACGCAACTTCCATGGATCCTTATGGATACGACATTAGGGAGGGGGGAGCCTTACGGACTAGACCCCCGCTTTTTTGGGGCCAATCTTTCTGATATTCTTTCTAATGGGACCCTATGGGTCCCGGGGGGCGCTTTAGGCGCCCCCGCAATGGGAGCCAACGGTGCGGAAATTTTAGGACTAAAAGGAGATAATCTATCCGAACTATCCTTTGGTATGATAAAAGAAAATACATATTGAGTAAGTGAGTGTGTTATCTTGTTAAGTTTAATGGGATTACTTTTCTTAACAAACGAAAAGGGGTCCGGATTAGCCTTGGTTTTAATAGTCGGATTAGGGGGAATATTATTAATTGAATCTGCAAACTGGCTTACGATTTATTTAGCTTTGGAGTTTCAAACATTAGCATTGTTTATTTTAGCAGGGGGGGGGAGCCAAAAGGGCTCGCACTTCCCCTCCCCCGGATCTGTGCCCCCAGAAGGTGGGTTAAAATATTGAATATTGGGGGCTATGTCTTCTGGGTTTTATTTATTTGGATGTGCTTTATATTTTGGATTGACGGGATCCGAAGGATCCCTGGGAACAATATTATCTGCAACCCCATTATTGGAGACAACAAATATAGAACTAAGACAAGGATCATTAGGATATTTATTTATAACTGTTGCAATCTTATTTAAATTAGCGGCAGCTCCTTTTCATATGTGAACTCCTGATGTTTATGAAGGGGCTCCCACTCCAACAACAGCATTAATTGCCATTATTCCAAAGTATGTAGCATTTGTGTTACTGACAAACCTTATAATAACTTCAAAATTGCTTTTATCAGTGGCAATAATCTCTCTAATTGTAGGAGCTTTTGGTGCTTTAAATCAAACCAGAGTTAAAAGACTTCTTGCTTATAGTGGAATAGGTCACATTGGTTTTGTGTTATTAGGAGTGTCAACTGGAACATATGAAGGTTTGCAGGCTAGTTGAACATATATCCTTATTTATTTAATAACCACTTTAGCTTCTTTTACAATGATTTGTATACTAGAAGAAGGGGATCAGATAACCCCCACCTCGACCCAAAAAAGGGGGTCCCTTCGGAATTATAATTTAGTTAGAAGACTAGTAGATTTAACGATATTATCAAGGGGAAAACCATATTCGGCCTTTTCCTTGGCCATAATTTTTTTATCATTAGCAGGTATACCCCCATTATTAGGATTTTTGGGAAAATGATTTATATTAGTTGGATCTATTAAAATCGCTTTTTCTTCTTCACTACCTATTTATTATTTAGTTGCCTTTTTTGCAATAATATGTACATGTATTTCTGCATTTTATTATATAAGAATAGTGGCTACAATCTATTTCAATTTTTCAAGACCATTAATTGCCATCCAAACTCCTCTTTCTTTTATTTTAACATGAGAATCAATATTATACGGGGGAGGAAAAAAAGCAGCAGGGGAGGCCTTTAGAGGCGGAAAATCGATATTAATAAGTATATATATATATTTTATTATTTTTATTATTATTTGTCCACAACCTTTATTATTAATATCTCATGAAGCCGGGATATTATAGAAGGGATTCTAAAAACTCGCGCCCCAGAGGGGCGCCCCGCGCTGAGCGCCCCCTTCGTCTTTTCCTTTCCGGGATAAGAGAGGGGGAAATCCTACAAGGGCGCCTTTGGCGCCGCTCCCTTCCGCCATTAAGCCCGTTTTATTACCCCCTCCGTCATTAAGTGTAAAAGAAGAAAAATAATAAAGACAACGAGTTAATAGGCCTTGCACCAGCTATTTAATAAAGAGTTCGTAACAGTTCACTCGATAAATTATTTTTTTTTTAAAATTTTGGTGGCTTAAAAAAAGAAGAAACCAATGTTTGTGACATTGGTTTTAAAAAGGGGGGCCGAGGCGGGGAATCCGTAGGATTCCCCGCGCCCCGGCGGCGCCTTTGGCGCCCCGCGCGCCCTAAGGGATCCCTGCCGGCCCCTTCCGAAACTATGAAAAGAAAAACCCGAGACGGGGACCAAAGGTCCTTACGAACTCTTGGTTTCCGTTTTTTGGCTTTTGAATTGGTAGCAGAACGTATAGTAAAAAAAAATTCGAAAAGAAAAATCTATAGTGATAATGCGAACATGAGTAACAAGGGATCCTCAGGATCCGGGCCTAAGGTTTCCAAGGGGCAAAAAAGAGGTCCCGGGTGAACCAGTCCCTAATAACTAAATAAGAGGGGGGGGGGAGGGGAGAGCCCTTTGGGCTCTCCCCCCCGCTCTTTTTTGTTAGCGAAGGGGTTTAAATCTAAAATACTGATTAATAGCCCAGGAAATAATTAGAATATTTTTGACTGTACTAATATCTAACAAAAGTGGGCAAAAAAAAAAGGAGAATTATTATTAAGGAACTCGGCAAGTTACACGTGTAAGATTACGAGAAACGTGAAAAACCCTTTATGAGAAGGAAACTTCCTCAAGAGTTTATCTAAGATAAAAGGGAGCCTCGCCTGTTTACCAAAAACATAGTTTTCAGCTATTAACGCAAAAGCTTCGTATTGAAAATGATGCCTGCCCAATGATTGTATCTGAAAGGAAAGGAGGGGGGGGGCCGAGCCCGTAGGGCTCCCCCCCGTGCTTAGCTTTCTATAAGGACAATTGAATGGCCGCGGTAACTCTGACCGTGATAATGTAGCGAAATCACTAGCCAGTTAATTGCTGGCCTGTATGAATGGCTAAACGAGGGCTCCACTGTCTCAATAATAAACCTAGTGAAATTGAGATGGCGGCGAAGACGCCGCCTATGAATTCTAAGACGAGAAGACCCCATTGAGCTTTACTATTAACTTGTATTGTCAGAGCAAAGGGGAGGGGGACCCTACGGGTCTAGGGAATACCCCGGATCCGTTTTGCCCCCTGTCCCTAGCTTCATAATAAAATTGTGGAGACTATGTGGCAAAAGAAAAACAAGGGATTTAAAAGAACGGGGGGGGGGAGGACCCTTAGGGGTCCCCCCCCCGGGACCCGAAGGGTCCGCCACGCCCCGTCCCGATTTATATGAAAAACCACTCTTTTTATTAAGATTACTGTCTAACACCGTACAAGTAAGATAGTTTGGTTGGGGCGACCGCCTTCGAAAAAGTATCGAAGGCGCACATAAGATTAATCAGGAGAAGGATCCGAAGGATCTTTTTCTCGGGAGTAATGTCCCAAAAAAGGAGATTAATTTGACTGAGAGGGCAACAACCCGAACAGACGTCAAAGGATAGACCGGGGGGGGAATCCTACAGATTCCTTCCCCCCCTTCTTTTGGCGGGTCATAGTGATCCGTTGTTATATTGTGGGATTGACAACGATCAACGAAGAAAAGTTACCATGGGGATAACAGCGTAATATCGTTTTAGAGTACCTATCGCTGACGATGTTTGCGACCTCGATGTTGAATTGTGATATCCTGGAGGTGCAGAAGTTTCCAAGGGTTGGACTGTTCGTCCATTAAAATCATACATGATTTGAGTTCAGATCGGCGTGAGCCAGGTCGGTTTCTATCTAGAATTCAAAAATAAACAAAGACCAGTTTACCTTCTAGTACGAAAGGATCGAAGGGTTTATATCCTCTGGTGTTTCAATCCGAATACAAGATCTTTGAAGGTCTTTAGGGGGATCTTTTGGTTCCCGTTGTTGAGTAGCTACGATATAAAGAATAATTGCTGAATGCAACTCAAGCAAGAAATCTTTGGTCTGACAATTTGTTAGTTGTGGGGGGAACACTTCGGGGGGGGAACACTTCGGGGGCCCGGATCCTACGGATCCGGGCCCCCCCTCTCTCCCCCTTTAAAATTTGTTTAAAAACAATTGGGGTAGATCACCCCTATTTGGCGGGATCTTTTGATCCCCAAAAGGATGGATAGCGGCGCCAACGGCGCCCCCTAGTGAATAACCATTTCCAAAATTGTTAATTGTCCTTAAATACGGGAGGTAAGTAATCTATAAAATTAAAAAACCCGTCCCTTTGAAAGTCCTTTGATTTTGAGGAAGGTTTAAAGCTAGTGGCACTTTTAATACATGCTAGTCAAACGGGGAATAAAAATTGTTACAAAACCCCGTGGCAAACAGGTGAGTAATGTACCGATTTTGCCCAAAAGTAAGGGCAAAAACCCCAGGGGGAGCCAAAAGGAGGTTTTAAAGCCTTTTTCCTCTTCCCTGAAATTGAGGGAACCCATCTCAGGTGTTCGTTTGCTTTTGGAGAGATCGGAATTCGTATTAGACGAGGGGGAGGGAATCCTAAGGATTCCCGGCTTTTTCCTCTGTCAATGATGCGTAGCTGAGAGGTCACAGTTATACTGAAACAAGGATAACCATGTTGATACATGCCAGCAGTAGAGAATTTTGGGCAATCAACGAAAGTTGGACCCAGAGATGTCGCTTTTTGGGATTTGTGCAGATCCGAAAAGGGGGGGGAGAGCCCCCAAAAGGGCGGGGGGCCTTTGGCGCCCCGGGAATCCTCCTTTTTTTCCCCCTTCCGGGCCCCTTTTCCCGGGGAATTCGTTGGATTCCCCCAAGTCCGTCAAAAAGACGTGCCAGCAGACGCGGTTAGACGTCTGGACTAAGTTTTAGCCAAAAAACAGGCGTAAAGTGTGAAGAGGGTGAATGAAAAAGAAGACGTGGTTTTAAAAGAAAAAATCCCGCTTTAGAGAAAAAAAAGGTAATTGGAACTTTTAGGTATTGGTGAAATAATTCGATCTAAAAAGGAACACCGGAGACGAAGGTTAATTACCAAAAAGTTCTGTCGCTTTTTTCACGAAAACATAGGGAGCAAACAGGATTAGATACCCTGGTAGTCTATTGTTGTAAAAGCTGATCTAACGCGGCAAATTTTTTATGTCGCCTTGATAACTCGAAAAGATTCCGCCTGAATAGTACGACCGCAAGGTTGAAATTCAAAAAATTTGGCGGTTCACTAATCCAATTAGAGGAGCGTGTAGTTTAATGCGATGATCCGCGAATAACCTTACCAGAACTTGAATAAAAGGAATAGACGGGAGGGAACAATTTAAGAAAATTTTGCGGGACCCTTTGGGTCCCAACGGTTACCCCCTTTCTGCATGTGTAAACGCATTCCTTTTACAGGTATCGCACGGCCGTCGTCAGTTTGTGTTGTGAAACTATTTTAACGAACTTAACCCCTTTTTTAGATAAAAAGGGTGCTCAAAAGAGTGTCCCCTAATTTTTGGGGGGGCGCCTTAGGCGCCGGGATCCTTTGGATCCCTCCCTTCGGTTCCCCCCCTTTTTTTATCTATTTTTTTGGGATGACGTCAGGTCCTCATGGTCCTAATGTTCTGGGCACCCGGGCGCCAACGGCGTCCCCCCTTATGCGCTACAATCTTTTTTACAAAAAGGAATATTCTCTTCGTTTTCAATTTGTTTTTAATAAAAAAGCTCGGAGAAAGATCTGAAAAGTTCTTTTGAAGTTGGATTTAATAGTAATCGTAAAGTAGAGCGTTACGGTGAATATGGCTCTAGTGTTCGTACAAATCGCCCGTCAACTCGGCCGAGTTTTTAATGTTGAAGAAATCTAAGAGCTTCTCGGTATATATCCAGGGATCCTTTGGATCCCTCCAACCCTGTTTGGAATTTTCCCTCCGCTTTTCCGAAAAGCTTTTTGAGCCTCAATAAAGGGGGTCCTTAGTACCCCCTTGGCCGATTTTTAGACTTTCGAAATTAGGTTGAATAAGTCGTAACAAAGCAAGTGTACTGGAAAGTGTTCTTGACTAATAATTTGGGGAGTAGAGAGAGAAAACCAAAGGGTCCTGTAGTTCAGATGGTAAAACAAAGGTCTGCAAAACCTTTTTCGGTAGTTCAAATCTACCTGGGACCTTTTTCGGTAGTTCAAATCTATCTGGGGGTGGAACCTTTCGGGCTCCGTTCGGCGGGGGGGAGGGGAGGACCCTTAGGGGCCCCCCCCCCCGCATCTTTTTTGGGTATTTTGACAGGTGATAGATTAGAGGTAGATTACTTGCTTTGGGTGTAAGTGGCACAGGTTCAATTCCTGTTCATCTGATTATATTTTAGTAATATAGGAAAGGAAAAAAAGCGATTAAAAAGGAGGGGGCACTCCATTGAATCCAATTAAAATACCAGCTGTTAATATTACTAGTCCTAAACTTAACGGTAAATATGTTTTTCATAATAATTTCATTAATTGATCATATCTTATTCTTGGAAATGATGCTCTTGATCATATAAAAAAAAGTATAAAAATTGAAGATTTTGTAAAAAATCAAAAAGAGAGTCAAACAGGATCCAAAGGATCCCCCTGTCCAAAAATTTTAAAAGCTTCAGGCCATTTGACCGAGTCCAATGGGGACAGTCAGCCCCCAAGAAAAAAAATAGTCATCATACAACTCATTAATATTATATTTGAATATTCTGCTAAAAAAAATAATGCAAAAGATAATGATGAGTATTCTACATTAAATCCTGAAACAAGTTCTGATTCTCCTTCAGTTAAATCAAAAGGGGCTCTTGCTGTTTCAGCTAAACTAGCTACCATAAACATAATAGCTGCTGGAAATAAAGGTATTATTAGTCAAACAGATCTTTGACTAATAACTATTTCAGAAATATTTAAGGATCCGACACAAAGAATTACGGATATTATTATTAATCCTATTGCTACTTCATAACTTATCATTTGTGCCGCACATCTTATTGCTCCTAAAAAAGGATATCTTGAATTACTAGCTCAACCTGATAATAAGATTGCATATACACTTAAAGAAGATATTGCTAAAAAATATAAAACTCCTACATCTAGATCACTTAAAAAAACACCTTGATCCATAGTAACAATTGCTCAAGCTAAAATTGCTAAGGTAAAAGAAATTATAGGAGCTATATAGTATAAAAATTTATTTGCTTGACTAGGTATTACCAACTCTTTTGTTAATAGTTTAACTCCATCTGCTATTGGTTGTACTAGACCTCAAGGTCCAACTATTGCAGGACCTTTTCTATTTTGCATTAATCCCAAAACTTTTCTTTCAGCCAATGTTAAATAAGCTACTGATAATAATAATGGCACAAATATTATTAATAATTTTATTGTTACTGTTATATAGCTATATATAGTCATTTCTTATATCCCTGGCGAGAGAAGGGTCAGAAGGTATACTTAAGTAGCAACTGTATTTAGGGTATACAAAGGGGGGGGCCCCTCTGGGACACGAATTCGTAAGAGGGGACCCAACCGGAATCCTACGGATTCCCCCGTAGGCGCCTTCGGCGGTTTTTACAATAATTTAAATTTATAGGGAGATAAAAAGAAAAACCTTTTAAGAAACCGTCTATAGAACCCGGGGGCGCCGTAGGCGCCCCGGCCCCTGTTGAGGGGATAATAATAAGAATACTGTAGTGAAACAATGAAAAAGGAGTGGACAAAAATATATAACTACAGTATGCAAACCAGAACACACTGGTTGGGCCCGGCGCCCCGGCCCCTGTTGAGGGGATAATAAGTGACAACAGGGTATTTATTAGTATCTATTATTCTATTTATAACTGGTGTTTCGGGTATTATAATTAATAAAAACAATATTATTTTAATTTTGATGTCCATTGAACTAATTTTATTAGCTATTTCATATATATTAATAGTATATTCAGTAACATTAGATAATTTATTAGGAATTATATTTTCTCTTATGGTTTTAACCGTAGCAGCAGCGGAGTCTGCGATAGGATTAGCTATTTTAGTAGCTTATTATAGATTAACAGGAACTATCACAATTAAAGCATTAAATTTATTAAGAGGTTAAATTGGACCCCCGCCCTTTATTGGGCCAGTGAAAGGAGCCCAAAGGGTCCCCCTTTTTTCTTAGCCCCCGGGTATCCTATGAATTCTGTTCCAAATCCCTAAATGGACGTCTACGGATCCGATTGACTGAGTATCGAAAAGAGACATCTTCAACGCCAAGGGCGTTTAAATAAGGATTTACTGGAAAAAATAACCAAAGGCCCGCTTTTAAACAGGGGGAGCCCCGGGGCGCCGAGCGAGCCCTCCTGTCTCCATGTGAAAGTAGCTTAAAAGGTATAGTAACGCCTTGATAAGGCGCGGGATACAGGTTCAAATCCTGTCTTTCATAATCCAAAACATTATTTTTAGGGGTTCCTAAGGGGGGGAGTCCTACGGACTCCCCGGGATCTTTTGGATCCCGCGGGAGTGGTCCAATCTTCCTGGGCTTTTCCCCTGCTTCCCATCTGGCTGGGTCGACTAATGGCAAGTTACTGGGCTCATGTCCCATTGATTTAGGTTCGATTCCTAACTCAGCTAAGGAACAGGGAGTTAAGAGAAAAAAGATATTAGGGGATAGTTAAACAGGAAAAACCTTAGAATTTGGCTCTAAAGTTGTGGGTTCGAGCCCCACTCCCCTAGAAGACCCAAGGGGGGAGTCCTACGGACTCTCCGCGCCCTCCTTTTTAGATTGATGGCAGAATGGTTTATGCGGCTCCCTGTAAAGGAGTGTTTTTTACAATGTAGGTTCAAATCCTGCTCAATCTATTTATTAAATTCAAAATCTAAGGACCTAATTGTTTTGGAATATAAAATGAGATTAAGAAAGACAGGGTTATTAGAGCCCGTTAATGATATTATTGATCTTCCTACTCCTAGTAATATTAGTTATTGATGAAATTTTGGTTCATTATTATGTCTATGTTTAGGAATTCAAATAATAACAGGTGTATTATTAGCAATGCATTATAGGAGTGATGTTAGTTTAGCTTTTTCTTCTGTTGCACATATTGTTCGTGATGTTAATTATGGTTGAATTTTAAGATATGTACATGCTAATGGGGCATCTTTATTTTTTATTTGTGTTTATTGTCATATTGGTAGAGGTCTTTATTATGGTGGATATAGTCGTATATTAACTTGAATTGTAGGTGTTTTTATATTTTTTATAATGATGTTAACCGCTTTTATTGGCTATGTTCTACCTTGAGGACAAATGTCTTTTTGAGCAGCTACTGTTATAACTAATTTAGTTTCAGCTATTCCAAGTGTAGGAGGTTCTATAGTAGAATGAATATGAGGGGGATTTAGTGTATCTAATTGTACTCTAAATCGTTTTTTTAGTTTACATTATTTATTACCTTTTGTTTTAGTTGGTCTTGTATTGGCTCATTTATTAACTTTACATGAAAAAGGCTCAAACGAGCCGTTAGGGCTCGTTGGTTTATCTGATAGAACTGCGTTCCACGTCTATTTTACTATAAAAGATATACTTGGGTTTTTATTCCTTTTTTTTCTTTTTGTAATAATTGGAATAGAACCTAGAATAGAGACATTATTACAAGATCCAGAAAATTATATACAAGCAAATCCATTAGTAACACCTGTACATATTCAACCTGAATGATATTTTTTATTTGCTTATGCAATTTTAAGATCAATCCCTAACAAATTGGGGGGTGTTTTAGCCTTATTTGCAAGTATTTTGGTTCTATTATTAATGCCAATATTGGATTGTTCTAAAATAAGAAGTTTAACATTTAATCCGACAGGAAAATTCTTTTTTTGATTTTTTGTAGGCGATTTTATTATTTTAACTTGAATCGGATCGGCCCCAGCGGGGGCCGATCCCTATGTTTTAATAGGTAGAATAGCCACTATATTTTATTTTGGATATTTTCTTGTATTAGTACCCTTATTAGGATATCTTTCTAATTCGTTCTACGAACACAATGCGGAGAGAAGTTCGTAG